ATATGAATCCTATACGGTTGAGACCAAAAGTAAAAATTACATTGCCAAAAATTGACAAGGTAACATTTCCATTTCTTCATCAGAAGATAAGTTCCCTTTGAAGCGAGAATTGATTTTCCTTGATATCTAACATAATGCATGCAAGGATCCTTGAACAACTGTAGGCTTTTCTGAAAATCATTACGACAAACTACTACAAGATGTTCTATTTTTCCATAGAAATGTGTTCGCTCAATAAAGTCTCCAAAAGATGTTGATAGTAAATAAGAGGAATGTTTCCGGAGAAAACAAAAAACTAATTCATATTCAGATACATAAGAATTATATAGGAACCGAAAGAGTCTTTGATTCTCTTTTGAAAAAAGAGAAATGGATTTCTTTAGGGTAATAGAACTATCCCAATTATAATATTCGTATAGAAAAAATCGCAATAAATGCAAAGAGGGAACATCTTTTATCCAGGATTTTAGAATTTGAACCAAGATTTCGAGATGAATGGGATACGGTATTAGTATATCTGACACATAATTTAAATGTGAAAATTTATCCTCTAAAAAAGGAAATATCGAATGAATAGATCGTAAATTTTGAGATTTTGGTATTTTTCTTTTTTCTTCAAGAAAAGGTGGCAGGGAGAAAGGAATTTCTACAATAACGGCAAAACCCCCGGATATCATTTGAGAAAAAAAAGGATTGTTGTGTCCAACGAACCCATTTTGATTGGAATCATTAAACGAATTAATCGAATAATTCTGTTGATACATTCGAATAATTAAGCGTTTAACAAGTACTAAACTGGATTTATTGTCATAACCCAAAGTTTCCGCGGATTCGTAAAAAATGGATCCATTTAAACCATGATCATGAGCAAGTGCGTAGATATATTCTTGAAATAAAAGCGGATATAGGAAGTATTGTTGTCGATATCTATCTTTTTCTAAATATCTTTTTAATTCTTCCATTGGAAATAATATATACTTGAACCAGAAGCCTTTCTTGCTTGAGTTATCAAATGATACATAGTGCGATATGGTCAGAACAGGGTATGTATAAAATTATGTACATAGTAAAACGGATACCCTGAAAACGGATAGTCCAGTCAACGGATCTTCTTCTCTTTTTCCATACAATCGGTTTATATTCATTAACAATATAAAAGAGAAGGCTAAAAATCCTTTATTTTTGCAACCCAATCGCTCTTTTGACTTTGGAATGAATTCTCTTTATCAGCATACTGTTTCTTATACACATCCGTTTCCACTCTATAATGGAAAAAAATAGTTAGGATTCAAAAAATGTATGATCCTCTCACAGGAGAATCCTTTCCCGCATGAGGCACTAATTTATTTTTAACATCTAATTAGATCGGGTCATTAGTCAAATTAAGAACATAAGCTCGTTGCTTTTTGTTTCCATGGAATTGGAGCCTAGTACTCTATCCATTTATTCACTCGACCAAACGTAAAACGTGAATTTCTTTTGTCTCCTTCCAAATTCTACATTAAAAATGAATACGACATGCTCTTTTTTCCATTCATTACCTTTCAGGATCAGTCGTGGTCTTATAGACTCTACCAAAAGTCTAGACGAATTTGTTGCTTCATCCAAATGTGTAAAAGATCATAGTCGCACTTAAAAGCCGAGTACTCTACCGTTGAGTTAGCAACCCAAATAAATATGTAGATACAATTAGATATATATGATCGAAATAAAAATAATAATAAAAAAGGGATTGCATGATCCTGGCAAAAAACATTGAAATGGAACTGAACTAGCAACAAATAAAAAAAGGTTTTCTTATTAATTCTTCCATTATACCATTATATATAAACAGCAAAAAAAGGTGGATCGGATTCAAATACAACGGATTTCAAAAGAAACGGAAATGCCAAAATTGATGGATCACATCAATCCAATAATTTTTTTTTTTCATTAAGAAAAGACTTCTTGTATGACAAATCTATCACTTGAGTGAAGTAAAAAAAACCAATCAATATGAGACAGAAATAGATCCATAGATCTACTTATCCACGATCAAATTATATTTGTTCAATACATCATTGTCAATATAGATGGAATGTTGATAAAACAAATAAAACTAAATAAATCTAATAAAGGAAAGGATTTGTGTTGGATTGGCACGACATCTAAACATAAAAAAAGAAAGAAGAACTAGAAAAAAGAGAGGGTCTATTCAATCAATAGAGGTACAATAAATAAGTATGATTAACCCATTGTCTGTCGGTGAATCCCTACTCTACAACAAGAATAAAAAAGTCAATAAGATCAATAAGATAAGTATGAATAAAGAAAGAGCAAATACTGAGTAAAGAATTATACAAAGCTAGATACTAGCCACCCTAACCCACTTTTTCTTATTTTTTTTTACTTTGATTCACTTTCAATTCTTTAAATAATTCTGCCTTCTTAAAAATATCATGAACAGTCTCTGTGGGTTGAGCCCCTTTTTCAAGAAAATATAGAATAGCGGGAACATTTAAATAAGTTTGATTCTTTATCGGATCGTAAAAACCCACTTTCCGAAGATCTCTTCCCTCTCTTCGGGATCTAACATCAATTGCAACGATTCGATAGATGGCTCATTGGGATAGATATAGATAAAAAAAGCCCCCCCTAGAAACGTATAAGAGGTTTTCTCCTCGTACGGCTCAAGAAAGAATGATTCTAATTTCTTTTTGTATGTATAATTTGTATGTATTATGTATAATAAATATTGTATATATACATTATTCTATAATATATATGTAAAATTAAATATGTAAATTATATATATATATACATAAATATATGTAAATTTATTGAAAATATAATTTTCATATAAATAATTTAATTAATAAGAAATAATGGCAAATGAATCCATAAATCATGAATTAGACTATGATTTGAGTTTTTTGTTCTTCCTTACCGAAAAAAGAAATCTCATTCGTACTCATAACTCAAGTTGTATAATTAAGGGGAATCCTTAGACATTTATTTATTGAGTCGTCTCTAACCTATTTTTTTGTCTCATCTCAACTACATTTTTATTCCTCATTCTGATCCAGTTGTTGAGACAATTGAAAATAGTTTTTCCTTGTTCCGGAACCTTTTATCCTTGCTTTGTTGAATCATTGGGTTTAGACATTACTTCGGTGATCCTTACTCCTTTCAAAATGGCAGCAACATACCCTTTTGCTTTTTTTCTTTTTATGGAAAGATTATAGGAACAATAGATTCCCTTGTGATACACTTTTGATCGAAAAAGTTTTACCTATTTCGCTTTAAAAAAATTTTACTTTTTGATTTCCAACTTGTTAGAATTTTCACTTTTCGATTTCTATATATAAAATATGTTTACAAAGCTGTTCCAACTTATTGATTGGCACTAACCCTAGATTCTTTCTCCTTATAAAAAAATCAATACTTTTTGCTCGAGCTCCACTATGTACTATTTACTTACAACCCAAGACAAATTAGGGTACTGTGGGATAGAACAAACTATGTCGAGCCAAGAGCATTTTCATTCCTATAGAAAATGATGGATATAAAAATCCACATCTGATGATGTCCTTCAAGTCGCACGTTGCTTCCTACCACATCGTTTCAAACGAAGTTTTACCATAACATTCCTCTTCTAATTTTGAACCTGTATGGAATTGATTCAATATGGAATCATGAGTAGTCATTGGTTCAATTGGTAAATAATAGTCCATACTTTTTATCTATAGAATGACCCGGAAAGGTCCAAAGTTTTTTTCTCGATAAGATTTTTTACATTTTTTCGAGTATCAAGGATTCGTAATAAATAAGTCAAATTTTAAAGAATCCACTATATAAGGTAAGATTCAATAAAGCCGGTTATCAGATATTGGATTGATAATAAAAAAGATAAAATAAGAATCCGGGTAGTATGATCTTTACGTATGTATCAATCATATACTACCCGGATTCTTACAGCTAGTAATCGTGGATATTGAAATATCTATGCATCTTTTACACCTAACCAAAGGACTATTATTACGGAAATAGAACAATAACAACACATAATATAATGAATATGGGCATAGGCCTCGGTCATTTTATACAGGTTTTTACTTCAGGTTTTTACTTGACTTCAGGTTCAAGAATCTTTTCATCAATCAATTCTATTCCATTAAAGTGGTCGGAATAGAGTATATAAATCCCCCTCCTACCTAATTTTTACATTAATTTAAGATTCTTCATTGGAATCAAATACAAAATAAAAAATTTAGGCAAAAAAAGCATCTATTACGCATTGAACTTTCTTTTTTGTTAATAAGATCCGTACGTACAAAAATCCATATTTAAATTTATGCTTTCCCTTAATTTACTGATTAACTCGTACCCATACAAGTTCTATCAATATCGTAAATCATAGCAAAACCCAATCAAAAAAGGATGGGTTTTCTTTTGGGATCCCATACTATTAATATAGTATAGTTACAAAAACAAATAGGTCCAAATAAATTTCTTCTTCCTAGTTTTGACCCCATTTGAGGAACTTTAAGACCGGCGATAGAATTAGTACTCAATTACAACTACTTTTGAGTTCAGTCTCTGCATAGACTATAGAATTTTCTCTACCTACTTTGCTTACTTTAGTCTCTTTAGGGGGTAGGTAGGGGGTTTATCTTTTGTATTTCGACACAAAATACATCATTATCATGTAATAACTCCAATATTATTATAAATATGAGACATAAAATATGACCAAGTAACTAATTTCAATATGAATATAGTACAGATATATACTGAGTGATACTCCCAATTCTTTTTGGGAATGAAACTATTAACGCATATCCTTACACATATAAAATAGAAAGAAAGCTATTTTATTTATTCCATCCACATTCAACACTTTATTACATTACGATTGTAATAAACCAAACGAAAGAAAACATATTTTCTTTGATGAATAATCATAAGAGTTCAGAACAAAAGATTGTTTTCTTTAAACATCTTCTTTGATTTGAATGTTGGATATAATTAATTGCTGTTGGATCCAATGCGATCCAGCCTTTCAATTACATTAGAATTGATCTGGGACGGAAGGATTCGAACCTCCGAATAACAGGACCAAAACCCGTTGCCTTACCACTTGGCCACGCCCCATTTATTTATATTTATACTCAATACTAAACTAATAAACACTAATATAATTTTAGTAATTATGAGCTATTCGTCAATTAAAGGCTTAATCTCATATAGAAAAATTTCAAATGAAATAAAATTCTAATAAACTCTTTCATAATAAAATAAACAAACTGCTTCTTATTATTCTTATAAGAATCCTCTTATAAGAATAAGAATTCTAATAATATTAGAATATATCTATTAAGAATCATTTTTTATTTATAAAAATAAATATAGTATATTTCGAATATAATTTAATAATATAACCTAACCTAATAGTAAATAACATTATAGTATATAATTTATATATAAAATATAATTAATAAGTGATAATTAGCTAATTAACAATTCTCGTTCACTTAACTAACTGTTTAATTGGTTTGATTCTTGATTGTTATTCTTATTTTTTTTGCTGAGATTAGACACATGTAGATATAGAATCAAAATAAATTCATTGATCATTACATATAATTCAATTAAGATATTGTATGAAAGTATAATTCCTTGTATTTTCGTTTGAAAATGTAAGGATTTTTGATTTTGGGGAGTTGAAAGAAAAAGAAAGATTTTTTTATCTCCCTTATTTCTTCATTTTCTCCTTATATCAAGAACTTAATAAAAAAATTATCTGCAAAAACTATTTGTTATGCTTAATATCTTTAGTTTAATCTGTATCTGTCTTCACTCTGCCCCTTATTCGAGTAGTTTTTTCTTCGCCAAATTGCCCGAGGCTTATGCTATTTTCAATCCAATTGTAGACGTTATGCCCGTCATACCTCTATTCTTTTTTCTTTTAGCCTTTGTTTGGCAAGCTGCTGTAAGTTTTCGATGAAATTCTTAATACTCTCCTAAAAGCATTTATGATTTATTCGATAAAAAAAGATTCTAAGAATTGATAAGATCGGATAAGTCTTACATTATATTATGAAGCTTTGATTCCAAAAGGAAAATTCTTGTATGTTGGATAACTGTAGCACTGAATTTGGATCAGCCCATTTACTTTTTATTTTATACCTTTTCAATGAGTAAGGACTCTATTGGGCTCCCACACAATACCTAATTGTGGATATGACAAGAAAATTTTGGTAACGAAAGAATCAAAATCTTATTACAAATCAATTTGTGAACGCAAAAATAAAATTCTTTTTTTCGAGAAATTCTTTTGTTTTTTGGTTTCTTGTCAAAATATGTGGTACAAAAATGGATAATCTATTCTCTTTTGCCAAAAAAAAATGATCTTGGAGATTGTGTAATGCTTACTCTCAAACTCTTTGTTTACACAGTGGTGATATTCTTTGTTTCTCTCTTCATTTTCGGATTCTTATCTAATGATCCAGGACGTAATCCTGGACGTGAAGAATAGAATAAAAAAAGAGAGATTTTTCGTTTTTCCTCGCTTTTTTTTTATCTATTCTATATATAGACTTAATTGAACTATCACAAAACAGGGGAACTCCCCCCCCCCTTTTTTTTTTAATTGGAATAGAGAGTCTCAAGTGATCAAAGGGAACGGAGAGAGAGGGATTCGAACCCTCGGTACGAATAACTCGTACAACGGATTAGCAATCCGACGCTTTAGTCCACTCAGCCATCTCTCCCAATTCAAAAATTTCCAATTTTTGGTGTGACGCGTGAAGCAAAGATTGATAAAAAAGCATCGTGATCCTTCGTTTATTAATAATATTCGTTTTATAATTATATTATAACGACATAAATTATATCGTTATATAACGATATATACAAATTAGATTAGCAATTCCATTTATATAACAATAACGACTCGAAACGGATATACCAATAGAGATAAAAAAGCACCTTACGTCTTTGATTTTGTACAAGGGGTTCTTTTTTTTTATTCCATCGGCCTGGCTAGGCAATAGCCGGGCCATTACTTTTTTTCCAATTCATCATTCATAAACCAAATGATTGATATGATTTAAAATAAAAAATACTCAAATAAATAAAAAAAATAGAATCTATTTTATAATTATAACTTAATTCATTTACTTGTTTAATTCAAGGGACAAGCTTTGTTTTAACACTTGGGATCTAACGAATCTGAAGTCATAACATCTAGCAGTTAAAAAAAAAAAGCGTAACTTCATATTTTTGTAGAACTCCTTTTTAGGGCCCAACTTCAATGACTACTTCAAGACTTCAAGCCGGAACTGTGAGTAATGACTTAACAGCAAAGAACTTTTTATGTTTTTTTATGTTATTTAAGTAAACTCTCTTCTCGACTATTTGATTTTATCAAGTAACCCGCGATACAGAATGGGCGTCAACACTAGAATTTTCATGATTTTGATGCTATCTGGATTACGTCTCATTCCTTTGTTCGACAAA